AACCAAGAAAACTGTCTTATTTTTCTCTCTTTTTTTCGTAGTGATTTAGAACTTGAGAATAGACTAAAGTAGTCGGACCTAAGAAAATTTCTATTTCAGGATTTCATTTGAAATTTCAAATGAAAAGGTCTTGGTATCTTTTTTTATATTAGAATCCGGACGAAGTCATTTTAGATTGATTAGATATGTAAAGAAAAACAACCTGTTTTATTCTTTGCTAGGTAAGGTATTCGGGTATATGACGGTAAAAAAGCCTATTTCACAGCGTTTCCAATGAAACCGACTAAAGATCGTTGTCAAGATCTCGATTGTCCACCAATCAAAAATGGAGTAGTACGTTCCGGGATCGATATGACTTACTATTCGGCTGAAGTGAGGTTGAGTTGGGTTGCTCGCCCAGATTATGATTTTGACTCCATAAATTCACTAGTATTGCATATAAAAATGAAAAAAAAAGGGGGATTCTCAAGAATTTATGGGGGTGGGCGTAATAAAGAGAAAAACTCACACGCCATTAGCCTACGAAGATGCACGGAGAAAAAGGGGTTTGTTTATCCAAAAATCGAAAAATGCCGATTGGGTCCGTTGAAATGTGCTTTTGTTTTCTGTTTTATGCTTCGCTCTGAATGCTCCCAGGGAGCAAGCTTCTGGGAATAATTTTTTTTCGATGAACTACCCAGGCCATTTAAAATAACAACCACTACGGGGGGAAATTCCAATTTTCATCTAGAAAAGTGTAGGGCTATACGGACTCGAACCGTAGACCTTCTCGGTAAAACAGCTCAAACTTTTTTCTTTTTATCAAACTGATTCGAACTGTTTCAAAGACCCAACATGCATTTTTTTTGCATTGGGCTCTTTCATTAACTGATATAAATATAAGCTAGTCCACCATTTTTTTCTTGACAGAAAGCAGATGGTTCCGTGTGCTCGGATTCATTATTTGGACTCTGATCCAGGAGCACTACCAAAGTGTTTCAAAGAAGGGTTATATTGACGTAGGTCTGCCTTTGGCCTAGATCTATTTTAAAACGAAATGGAGTCTCTATCGCTCTTTTTAAAGAATCAAATATGAAACTTCATACACCTTAAAGTTCATAGGACGAAAAGAGATTTTTCGAGGTCCTTATACTTCATTATGCCTAGCATTGAATAGGTTGGTTATTCACCCTATCACTATCTCAAATCAATAAAGCGTTCGATTTAACGACTAAATGGACACCCGAATTGGACTGAACTAATTGTCAGGCTATTGTTCTCTTGTTTCCGCAAAGTCATAGAGTAAGACATCGATTTGTCAATCAAGTCTTTTGATTGCATGATGAACTCCCCTGAAAAACATTGGCGCACGTGTAAACGAGGTGCTCTACCAACTGAGCTATAGCCCTTGTGTTTGTACTATATAGTTTAGCATGTAGCCAATTTTTTGTCAAGATGAGGATTTCCTGATCCAACATCCTAGCTCTTTGATCTGTTTGATTCATATTGCTTAGAAGTCATATTCGATTTATAATCTATATGATGGGGTTTCTATTTGTTTATCTTTGTGATGATAAATTACCTACTTAACTCAGCGGTTAGAGTATTGCTTTCATACGGCAGGAGTCATTGGTTCAAATCCAATAGTAGGTAAAGCTTATTAGATACCATCGGCTATGGTATCTAATAAGTTTTTCTACTCACCCATATCCTTATCTTATAATCTTCTAAAAAAGAATGATATATCTATAGAAAAAAAAGAATGAATTTTTATCTTTTTTCATTCTAATTTCATTCTGCTTGATTGTAGTTTTATTCAATCAGTAAAAAATGAGCAAATACAACCTAAACGAAACAGAACTTCCTTTATTATGCTTGCTTATGCGGCATACCAACTCATTACGAAATTAGATTGATAGCCTCTACTCGTGTCCTAGCTCGTCTGAGAGCTAGATTTGCCTCAATTGTTTGTCTCTTTCCTTCTGCTTTCCTAAAATTAGCTTCTGCTATTTCAAGAGTTTGCTGAGCTTCTTGTGGATCAATGTCACTACCCTTCTCAGCATCATTTACTAAAACTGTGATCTCATTATTGCCTATTCGAGCAAAACCGCCCATCAGAGCCATCGTTAACCATTGGTCGTTAAGTCGTATTCTCAATATACCTATATCTACAGCAGTGGCAATAGGGGCGTGGTTTGGTAATACACCGATTTGTCCACTATTAGTAGATAAAATGATTTCTTTTACTTCAGAATCCCAAACCAGTCGGTTAGGAGTCAGTACACAAAGATTTAAGGTCATTTCTTCAATTTGTTCTCCATTTCTAAGTTCATAGCTTTCGCGGTAGCTTCATCGATGTTACCGACCAAATAAAAAGCCTGCTCAGGAAGCCCGTCTAATTCTCCGGAAAGGATCAATTGAAACCCTCTAATTGTTTCTGCTAAACCAACATATTTTCCTGGTGAACCTGTAAATACTTCGGCAACGAAAAAGGGTTGTGATAAGAAACGCTCAATTTTTC